GCTAGCGTAGCTTAATGCAAAGCATAGCACTGAAGATGCTAAGATGAGTCCTAAAAAACTCCGCATGCACAAAGGCATGGTCCCGACCTTACTATCAGCTCTAACTCAACTTACACATGCAAGTCTCCGCAACCCAGTGAGTATGCCCTCAATCCCCCGCCCGGGGACGAGGAGCGGGCATCAGGCACAAACATTTAGCCCAAGACGCCTGGCCTGGCCACACCCCCAAGGGAATTCAGCAGTGATAAACATTAAGCCATAAGTGAAAACTTGACTCAGTCAGTGTTAAAAGGGCCGGTAAAACTCGTGCCAGCCACCGCGGTTAGACGAGAGGCCCTAGTTGATAATACAACGGCGTAAAGGGTGGTTAAGGATAAGCAAAAATAAAGCCAAATGGCCCTTTGGCCGTCATACGCTTCTAGGTGTCCGAGGCCCCAACACGAAAGTAGCTTTAATACCCAACCTGACCCCACGAAAACTGAGAAACAAACTGGGATTAGATACCCCACTATGCTCAGCCGTAAACTTAGACATCAAACTACAATTAGATGTCCGCCAGGGTACTACGAGCATTAGCTTAAAACCCAAAGGACCTGACGGTGTCTCAGATCCCCCTAGAGGAGCCTGTTCTAGAACCGATAATCCCCGTTAAACCTCACCACTTCTAGCCATCCCAGCCTATATACCGCCGTCGTCAGCTTACCCTGTGAAGGTAATAAAAGTAAGCAAAATGGACACAACCCAGAACGTCAGGTCGAGGTGTAGCGCATGAAGTGGAAAGAAATGGGCTACATTTTCTACCACAGAATATTACGAACGTGCACCATGAAACAATGCTTGAAGGAGGATTTAGTAGTAAAAAGGAAGCAGAGTGTCCTTTTGAACCCGGCTCTGAGACGCGTACACACCGCCCGTCACTCTCCCCTGTCAAAACGCACCCAAAATACCTAATAATATAGCACTGACAAGGGGAGGCAAGTCGTAACACGGTAAGTGTACCGGAAGGTGCACTTGGATCAAACCCAGGGCGTGGCTGAGCTAGTTAAGCATCTCACTTACACCGAGAAGACATCCATGCAAATTGGGTCGCCCTGAGCCAAACAGCTAGCTTACCCACCAAAACTAATCAAACAATATAAACAAAAATAAAATGGACAAAACACCAAAAACTAAACCATTCTCTTACCTAAGTATGGGAGACAGAAAAGGTTCAACCAAAGCAATAGAAATAGTACCGCAAGGGAAAGCTGAAAGAGAAATGAAATAACCCATATAAGCACAAAAAAGCAAAGATTAAACCTTGTACCTTTTGCATCATGATTTAGCCAGTAAACCCAAGCAAAGAGACCTTTAGTTTGAAACCCCGAAACCAGGTGAGCTACCCCGAGACAGCCTATTAAGGGCCAACCCGTCTCTGTGGCAAAAGAGTGGGAAGAGCTCCGGGTAGAAGTGACAGACCTACCGAACCTGGTGATAGCTGGTTGCCTAAGAAACGAATAGAAGTTCAGCCTCGTACACCTCAAATCAAACACACAAAACCAAGACATCAAGAGAAATACACGAGAGTTAGTTAAAGGGGGTACAGCCCCTTTAACAAAGGATACAACCTTATCAGGAGGATAAAGATCATAATATACAAAACATACTGTTCTAGTGGGCCTAAAAGCAGCCACCTAAACAGAAAGCGTTAAAGCTCAGACAGAAAAAAGTTTATTATTCTGATAAATAATCTTACTCCCCTAAATTCTATTAGGCTAATCCATGCCCCCATGGAAGAAATTATGCTAAAATGAGTAACAAGAAGGCCCGCCCTTCTCCCTAGCACAAGTGTAAGCCAAACCGGACAGACCATTGGCAATTAACGAACTCAACCCAAGAGAGTAATGTGAACCATAAAAAAATCAAGAAAACCACACAACCAAATAATCGTTATCCCCACACTGGAGTGCCACCTTAGAGGAAAGACTAAAAGAAAAGGAAGGAACTCGGCAAACACAAGCCTCGCCTGTTTACCAAAAACATCGCCTCCTGCAACACAACTATGTATAGGAGGTCCAGCCTGCCCAGTGACTACAAGTTCAACGGCCGCGGTATTTTGACCGTGCAAAGGTAGCGCAATCACTTGTCTTTTAAATAGAGACCTGTATGAATGGCTAAACGAGGGCTTAACTGTCTCCCCTTTCCAGTCAGTGAAATTGATCTGCCCGTGCAGAAGCGGACATAAAAATACAAGACGAGAAGACCCTTTGGAGCTTAAGGTACAAAACTTAACCACGTCAAGCAACTCAGCAAAAAGCACAAACTTTGTGGAATATAAGATTTTACCTTCGGTTGGGGCGACCACGGAGGAAAACAAAGCCTCCAAGTGGATTGGGAAAAACTCCTAAAACCAAGAGAGACATCTCTAAGCCACAGAACATCTGACCAAACATGATCCGGCTACCCAAAGCCGATCAACGAACCAAGTTACCCTAGGGATAACAGCGCAATCCTCTCCCAGAGTCCATATCGACGAGAGGGTTTACGACCTCGATGTTGGATCAGGACATCCTAATGGTGCAGCCGCTATTAAGGGTTCGTTTGTTCAACGATTAAAGTCCTACGTGATCTGAGTTCAGACCGGAGCAATCCAGGTCAGTTTCTATCTGTAACGCTACTTTTCCTAGTACGAAAGGATCGGAAAAGAGGGGCCCATACTTCAAGCACGCCCCACCCCTAATTTATGAAAACAAATAAATAAAACAAAGGGAGAGCCAAAACCCCAGCTAGCCAAAATAAGGACATACTGGGGTGGCAGAGCATGGTAAATTGCGAAAGGCCTAAGCCCTTTTAACCAGAGGTTCAAATCCTCTCCCCAGTTCATGCTAAACACCCTAATAACCCACCTAATCAATCCCTTAGCCTACATTGTGCCAGTCCTCCTAGCAGTAGCCTTCCTAACACTAATTGAACGAAAAGTGCTAGGCTATATGCAACTACGAAAAGGCCCTAATGTAGTAGGACCTTACGGACTATTACAGCCCATCGCCGATGGAGTTAAACTCTTTATTAAAGAACCAGTCCGCCCATCCACATCGTCCCCGTTTCTATTTCTAGCAACCCCTATACTCGCACTAACCCTAGCCATAACCTTATGAGCACCAATACCTATACCACACCCCGTAACCGACCTAAACCTAGGTATCCTGTTTATTCTAGCCCTATCAAGCCTTGCAGTATATTCAATCCTAGGGTCAGGATGAGCATCAAATTCAAAATACGCACTAATCGGAGCCCTACGAGCTGTAGCCCAAACTATCTCATACGAAGTAAGCCTAGGATTAATTCTCCTCTCAGTAATCATCTTCTCAGGAGGTTACACACTGCAAACATTCAATACCACCCAAGAAAGCATCTGACTACTCGTACCCGCCTGACCCCTAGCCGCAATATGATATATCTCAACACTAGCTGAAACAAACCGAGCACCATTTGACCTAACAGAAGGAGAATCAGAACTAGTATCTGGCTTCAACGTAGAATATGCAGGAGGACCATTCGCCCTATTTTTCCTAGCCGAATATGCCAACATCCTCCTAATAAATACATTGTCAGCCGTACTATTCCTGGGAGCCTCACACATCCCAAGTATCCCAGAACTTACAACAATCAACCTAATAACTAAAGCCGCATTATTATCAATTCTATTCCTATGGGTACGAGCATCCTATCCACGATTCCGATATGACCAACTAATACACTTAGTCTGAAAAAACTTCCTCCCCCTAACACTTGCTTTCGTACTATGACATACCGCTCTGCCAATCGCACTAGCAGGGCTCCCTCCACAACTATAACCAAGGAACTGTGCCTGAATGCCTAAGGACCACTTTGATAGAGTGACCAATAGGGGCTAAAATCCCCTCAGTTCCTAGAAAGAAGGGAATTGAACCCATACTCAAGAGATCAAAACTCTTGGTGCTTCCTTTACACCACTCTCTAAAGGCGGGGTCAGCTAATCAAGCTTTCGGGCCCATACCCCGAACATGACGGTTAAAGTCCCTCCTCCGCCAATGAACCCATACGTACTTGCAATCCTACTATCCAGCCTAGGACTGGGAACCACCCTAACCTTTGCCAGCTCCCACTGACTACTAGCCTGAATAGGGTTAGAAATTAACACCCTAGCAATCACCCCACTAATAGCACAACACCACCACCCACGTGCAGTAGAAGCAACCACAAAATACTTTTTAACCCAGGCCACAGCGGCAGCAATAATTCTGTTCGCAAGCACAACAAACGCCTGAATAACAGGAGAATGAAGCATTAACGACTTATCCAACCCCATCGCCAGCACAATATTCATAACTGCTTTAGCCCTAAAAATCGGACTTGCACCTATACACTTCTGAATACCAGAAGTCCTACAAGGATTAGATCTCACAACAGGACTAATTTTATCCACCTGACAAAAACTTGCCCCATTCGCACTAATTATTCAAACAGCCCAAACCATTGATCCAACACTACTAACCCTGCTAGGAATCACATCCACACTAGTAGGCGGATGAGGAGGACTAAACCAAACCCAACTACGAAAAATCCTAGCCTACTCCTCAATCGCACACATAGGATGAATAATTATTGTTATCCAATACGCTCCACAACTTACACTAATTGCACTAGGAACCTACATCATTATAACATCCGCAGCATTCATCACCCTTAAAACATCATTCACCACTAAAATTAGTACACTCGCAACAACCTGATCAAAAAATCCAACCCTAGCATCAACCACCGCCCTAGCACTGCTATCACTAGGAGGCCTTCCCCCACTCACCGGATTCCTGCCAAAATGACTAATTTTACAAGAACTAACAAAACAAGACCTCCCAATTATTGCAACAATCATAGCCCTTGCCGCCCTAATCAGCCTATACTTCTACCTACGACTATGCTATGCAATAACACTAACCATCTCCCCCAACACAACCAATTCAACCACCCCATGACGAATCCAAACAACCCAAACTCACTTACCCCTAGCCCTGTTTACCACAACCGCCCTAGGACTATTACCAATAACTCCAACCATTATAATACTAACCACCTAGGGACTTAGGATAATATTAGACCAAAAGCCTTCAAAGCTTTAAGTAGAAGTGAAAATCTTCTAGTCCCTGATAAGACCTACAAGAAACTAACTCGCATTTCCTGATTGCAAATCAGATGTTTTTATTAAACTAAGGCCTTACTAGATGGGAAGGCCTCGATCCTACAAACTCTTAGTTAACAGCTAAGCGCTCAAACCAGCGAGCATCCATCTACTTTTCCCGCCGAAAAGCCCCGGCAGGGCGGGAAAAGCCCCGGCAGAGTATTAATCTGCGTCTTCGGATTTGCAATCCAATGTGCTCTTCACCACAAGGCTATGATAGGGAGAGGACTCAAACCTCTGTCTTCGGGGCTACAACCCACCGCCTAAGCACTCGGCCACCCTACCTGTGGCAATCACGCGCTGATTCTTCTCTACTAACCACAAAGACATTGGTACCCTTTATCTCGTATTTGGTGCCTGAGCCGGAATAGTAGGAACCGCCTTAAGCCTCCTCATTCGGGCTGAACTAAGCCAACCCGGATCGCTTCTAGGCGACGACCAAATTTATAATGTTATCGTAACTGCTCACGCCTTTGTAATAATTTTCTTTATAGTTATGCCTATCCTCATTGGAGGTTTTGGAAACTGACTCGTGCCATTAATAATCGGAGCCCCAGACATGGCATTCCCTCGAATAAATAATATAAGCTTCTGACTTCTACCCCCATCATTCTTACTTTTACTAGCCTCTTCTGGTGTCGAAGCCGGAGCTGGGACAGGGTGAACAGTATATCCACCTCTCGCAGGTAATTTAGCCCACGCAGGAGCATCAGTAGACCTAACAATTTTCTCACTCCATTTAGCAGGAGTCTCATCAATTCTAGGGGCTATTAACTTCATTACTACAACTATTAACATGAAACCTCCAGCCATTTCACAATATCAAACACCCCTATTCGTTTGATCTGTGCTTGTAACCGCCGTACTGCTTCTCCTATCATTACCAGTACTAGCCGCTGGCATTACAATGCTTTTAACAGATCGAAACCTTAACACTACATTCTTCGACCCGGCAGGGGGAGGAGACCCAATTCTTTACCAACACCTATTCTGATTCTTTGGTCACCCAGAAGTTTACATTCTTATCCTTCCAGGATTTGGTATTATTTCCCACGTCGTAGCCTATTACTCAGGTAAAAAAGAACCATTTGGCTATATAGGAATAGTCTGAGCAATAATGGCTATCGGCCTTTTAGGGTTCATTGTATGAGCCCACCATATGTTCACTGTCGGAATAGACGTAGACACTCGCGCATACTTTACATCCGCAACAATAATTATCGCTATTCCAACTGGTGTAAAAGTATTCAGCTGATTAGCTACACTTCACGGAGGATCAATCAAATGAGAAACTCCCATGCTCTGAGCCCTTGGATTCATCTTCCTATTTACAGTAGGAGGACTTACAGGAATTGTTCTATCTAATTCATCACTCGACATCGTTCTCCACGACACATACTATGTAGTTGCACACTTCCACTACGTATTATCAATAGGTGCCGTATTCGCTATTATAGCAGCTTTCGTGCACTGATTCCCCCTACTAACTGGCTATACCCTACATAGCGCCTGAACAAAAATCCACTTCGGAGTAATATTTATTGGAGTTAACCTCACATTCTTCCCACAACACTTCCTAGGCCTAGCAGGCATGCCACGACGATACTCTGACTACCCAGATGCCTATGCCCTATGAAATACAGTATCATCCATTGGATCACTAATTTCTCTAGTTGCAGTAATCATATTCCTATTTATCCTATGAGAAGCCTTTGCCGCCAAACGAGAAGTATTATCTGTAGAATTAACTATAACAAACGTAGAATGACTCCACGGCTGCCCTCCTCCTTATCACACATATGAGGAGCCAGCATTTGTCCAAATTCAATCAAACTAACGAGAAAGGGAGGAATTGAACCCCCATATGCTGGTTTCAAGCCAGCCACATAACCACTCTGTCACTTCCTTCTAAAGACATTAGTAAAATGTAAATTACACCACCTTGTCAAGGTAGAATCGTAGGTTAAATCCCTGCATGTCTTAAGCTATAAGGCTTAATGGCACATCCAACACAACTAGGATTCCAAGACGCGGCATCACCCGTTATAGAAGAACTTCTACACTTCCATGACCACGCACTAATAATTGTGATCTTAATTAGCACCTTAGTATTATATATTATTACTGCAATGGTTTCAACCAAACTTACCAACAAATACATTCTAGATTCTCAAGAGATCGAAATCGTATGGACTGTTCTACCAGCCGTTATTTTAGTCTTAATTGCCCTGCCCTCATTACGCATTTTATACCTTATAGACGAAATTAACGACCCCCACCTAACAATTAAAGCAATAGGACACCAATGATACTGAAGTTACGAATATACAGACTATGAGAACTTAGGCTTCGACTCCTATATGGTCCCAACTCAAGATCTCACCCCCGGACAATTCCGACTCTTAGAAACTGATCATCGAATGGTTGTCCCTATAGAATCCCCAGTCCGTGTTCTAGTATCAGCCGAAGATGTATTACACTCCTGAGCCGTTCCATCCCTAGGCGTAAAAATAGACGCAGTACCAGGACGACTGAATCAAACCGCCTTCATCGCCTCACGCCCAGGCGTATTCTATGGACAATGCTCCGAAATCTGTGGCGCCAACCACAGCTTTATACCAATCGTAGTAGAAGCAGTCCCACTAGAACACTTCGAAAACTGATCCTCATTAATACTAGAAGACGCTTCGCTAGGAAGCTAAATATTGGACAAAGCATTGGCCTTTTAAGCCAAAGATTGGTGATTCCCGACCACCCCTAGTGAAATGCCACAATTAAACCCCGGCCCCTGATTCGCAATTTTAGTATTCTCTTGATTAATTTTCCTAACTATCATTCCAACCAAAATCTTAAACCATGTTACACCAAATGAACCAACCCCAGTAAGTGCTGAAAAACACAAGACTGAATCCTGAGATTGACCATGATAACAAGCTTCTTTGACCAATTCGCAAGCCCGTCATACCTGGGAATCCCCCTAATTGCAATTGCAATCGCACTACCATGAGTTATTTACCCAACCCCATCATCCCGATGAATCAACAATCGACTTATTACAATTCAAGGGTGATTCATCAATCGATTTACAAATCAACTATTACTCCCCCTAAACGTAGGAGGCCACAAATGAGCACTTCTACTAGCCTCATTAATAATTTTCCTAATTACCATTAACATGTTAGGTCTACTTCCATATACCTTCACACCTACAACACAACTATCACTTAACATAGGGTTCGCCGTGCCACTTTGGCTCGCCACAGTAATTATTGGGATACGTAACCAACCAACAGTCGCCCTAGGGCACCTTCTCCCAGAAGGAACACCCATCCCACTAATTCCAGTACTTATTATTATCGAAACAATTAGCCTACTCATCCGACCATTAGCCTTAGGAGTCCGACTCACAGCAAACCTAACCGCAGGACACCTACTGATTCAACTAATCGCTACAGCTGTATTCGTTCTTCTACCAATAATGCCAACAGTAGCAGTCCTAACTGCCACAGTACTCTTCCTACTAACTTTGTTAGAAGTCGCAGTAGCAATAATTCAAGCCTATGTATTTGTACTCCTTCTAAGCCTATACCTACAAGAAAACGTTTAATGGCCCACCAAGCACATGCCTATCACATAGTCGATCCAAGCCCATGACCCCTAACCGGAGCCATCGCCGCATTACTAATAACATCCGGTCTAGCAATCTGATTCCACTTCCACTCAACAACATTAATAACTCTAGGATTAATTCTTCTACTCCTCACAATATACCAATGATGACGAGATATTATCCGAGAAGGAACATTCCAGGGACACCACACACCCCCAGTCCAAAAAGGATTACGATACGGAATAATCCTATTTATTACCTCCGAGGTCTTCTTCTTCCTGGGATTCTTCTGAGCTTTCTACCACTCAAGCCTGGCACCAACACCAGAATTAGGAGGATGCTGACCCCCCACAGGAATTACACCCCTAGACCCATTCGAAGTTCCACTTCTTAACACAGCCGTACTACTAGCATCAGGAGTTACAGTCACATGAGCCCACCATAGCATCATAGAAGGAGAACGGAAACAAGCAATTCAATCCCTAGCACTAACCATCTTATTAGGACTCTACTTCACTGCCCTCCAAGCTATAGAATATTATGAAGCACCATTCACAATCGCAGACGGAGTTTACGGCTCAACATTCTTCGTAGCCACAGGATTCCACGGACTGCATGTCATCGTTGGATCATCTTTCTTAGCCGTGTGTCTTCTACGCCAGATCCAATACCACTTCACATCCGAACATCACTTTGGCTTCGAAGCCGCTGCCTGATACTGACATTTCGTCGACGTAGTATGACTATTCCTCTACGTATCCATCTACTGATGAGGCTCATAAATCTTTCTAGTATTAAAGTTAGTATAAGTGACTTCCAATCACACGGTCTTGGTTAAACCCCAAGGAAAGATAATGAACTTAATCATAACCATTTTAATTATCACAGTGACCCTGTCCCTAATCCTGGCAGTTGTATCCTTCTGACTACCACAAATAAACCCAGACGCAGAAAAATTATCCCCTTATGAATGTGGTTTCGACCCACTAGGATCGGCCCGATTACCTTTTTCCTTACGCTTCTTCCTAGTAGCAATCCTATTCCTACTCTTCGACCTAGAAATTGCCCTCCTACTTCCCCTCCCCTGAGGGGATCAACTCCATAACCCTACTGGAACATTCTTCTGAGCCACAACAGTACTAATCTTATTAACTCTTGGCTTAATTTATGAATGAACCCAAGGCGGCCTAGAATGAGCAGAATAGGGAGTTAGTCCAAGACAAGACCTCTGATTTCGGCTCAGAAGATCGTGGTTTAATTCCATGACCCCCTTATGACACCCGTACATTTCAGCTTTAGCTCAGCATTCATTCTAGGACTAATAGGACTAGCATTCCACCGCACCCACCTACTCTCCGCACTCCTCTGCTTAGAAGGAATAATATTATCCCTGTTCATTGCACTAGCCTTATGAGCACTACAATTCGAATCCACAGGATTCTCTACAGCCCCAATACTACTCCTGGCCTTCTCTGCTTGTGAAGCAAGTACAGGTTTAGCATTACTAGTCGCCACAACCCGCACTCACGGAACCGACCGCCTACAAAACCTAAATCTACTACAATGTTAAAAGTATTAATCCCCACGATCATGCTATTCCCAACAATCTGATTAGTTTCCCCTAAATGACTATGAACAACTACAACCGCACATAGCCTTCTAATTGCCTTCATTAGCCTAACATGATTAAAATGGACATCAGAAACAGGATGAACCTCCTCTAACATATACTTAGCCACAGACCCATTATCAACCCCCCTCCTAGTACTAACATGCTGATTACTCCCATTAATAATTTTGGCCAGCCAAAACCACATCAACCCCGAGCCAATTAGCCGACAACGCTCATACATTACACTCCTTGCCTCACTACAAACCTTCCTAATCATAGCATTTGGCGCCACAGAGATTATTATATTCTACATTATGTTTGAAGCCACATTAATCCCAACCCTTATTATTATTACCCGATGAGGTAATCAAACCGAACGCCTAAATGCAGGAACCTACTTCTTATTTTACACTCTGGCAGGATCACTTCCACTTCTAGTTGCCCTACTCCTACTCCAACAGTCTACAGGAACACTATCAATATTAGTACTACAATACTCACAACCACTACAACTCAACTCCTGAGGCCATATAATCTGATGAGCCGGCTGCTTAATCGCATTCCTAGTAAAAATGCCCCTATATGGAGTGCACCTATGACTACCAAAAGCACACGTAGAAGCCCCCGTAGCAGGATCTATAGTACTTGCAGCAGTATTACTAAAACTAGGGGGATACGGTATAATGCGTATAATAGTTATACTGGACCCACTATCAAAAGAGCTCGCATACCCATTTATTATCCTAGCCCTCTGAGGAATTATTATAACCGGCTCAATTTGTCTCCGACAGACAGACCTAAAATCTCTAATTGCATACTCATCCGTCAGCCACATAGGCCTAGTAGCAGGAGGAATTTTAATCCAAACCCCCTGAGGATTTTCAGGGGCAATCATTCTAATAATTGCCCACGGACTAGTATCTTCAGCATTATTCTGCCTGGCTAACACAGCATATGAACGAACCCACAGCCGAACAATAGTCCTCGCCCGAGGGTTACAAGTAATTTTCCCCCTAACCGCAGTCTGATGATTCATTGCTAACCTCGCAAACTTAGCACTCCCACCCCTCCCCAACCTAATAGGAGAACTCATAATCATTACAACTCTATTTAACTGATCACCATGAACAATCCTATTAACAGGGTTAGGAACACTAATTACAGCCGGCTACTCCTTATACATATTCCTCATATCACAACGAGGCCCAACTCCAAACCATATCACAGGACTCCAACCCTTCCACACCCGAGAACACCTATTAATAACCCTACACCTAATCCCAGTCCTCCTTCTAGTAACAAAACCAGAACTCATATGAGGATGATGCTACTGTAAGTATAGTTTAACCAAAATATTAGATTGTGATTCTAAAGACAGGGGTTAAAATCCCCTTACTCACCAAGGAAGTACAGAAAATAGTAAGCACTGCTAATCCTTACCTACCATGGTTAAAATCCGTGGCTTCCTTGCGCTTTCAAAGGATAACAGTTCATCCGTTGGTCTTAGGAACCAAAAACTCTTGGTGCAAATCCAAGTGGAAGCTAAAATGACATTAATTATACATTCATCACTTCTCCTAATCTTCTTTATCCTAGTATATCCACTAATTACCACACTAAACCCAGACCAACAAGAAACCAAACTAGCAGAAAAAACCAAAACTGCCGTCAGCTCCGCATTCTTCATTAGCCTCCTACCCTTAATAATCTTTTTGAACTTAAAAACAGAGGGTATTATTACAAACTGACACTGAATAAACACCCAAACATTTGACGTTAACATCAGCTTTAAATTTGACCATTACTCCCTAATTTTCGTCCCAATTGCCCTATACGTTACCTGATCAATTCTAGAATTCGCACTATGATATATACACTCTGACCCTTATATTGACCGATTCTTCAAGTACCTTCTTACATTCCTAGTAGCCATAATCATCCTAGTCACAGCCAACAACATATTCCAACTATTCATCGGCTGAGAAGGAGTAGGAATCATGTCATTCCTACTAATCGGATGATGACATGGACGAGCAGACGCTAACACAGCAGCTCTCCAAGCCGTCATCTACAACCGAGTAGGAGACATCGGATTGATCATAACCATGGCCTGACTTGCAATAAACCTCAACTCATGAGAAATCCAACAAATCTTTACTTTATCAAAAAACTTTGACATAACAATTCCCCTAATAGGACTTGCCTTAGCAGCAACAGGAAAATCAGCCCAATTTGGCCTTCACCCATGACTTCCCTCCGCCATAGAAGGTCCTACGCCAGTATCCGCCCTACTACACTCAAGTACTATAGTCGTTGCAGGAATTTTCCTACTAATCCGCCTCCACCCTTTAATAGAAAATAACCAACTTGCATTAACGATCTGCCTCTGTTTAGGAGCATTAACCTCATTATTTACAGCCACTTGTGCCCTAACCCAAAACGACATCAAAAAAATCGTAGCTTTCTCAACATCAAGCCAACTAGGACTAATAATAGTTACAATTGGACTAAACCAACCACAACTAGCATTCCTCCACATTTGCACCCACGCGTTCTTCAAGGCCATACTATTCTTATGCTCAGGATCAATCATCCACAGCCTAAACGACGAACAAGACATCCGAAAAATAGGAGGCCTACTCAACATCATACCAGCCACCTCAGCCTACTTCACAATTGGCAGCCTAGCTTTAACAGGAACCCCATTCCTAGCAGGGTTCTTCTCAAAAGACGCAATCATTGAAGCCCTAAACACCTCCTACCTAAACGCCTGAGCCCTAGTCCTCACACTAATTGCCACATCCTTCACCGCAGTCTACAGCTTCCGACTAGTATACTTCGTAATTATAGGAACCCCACGATTCCTGCCCTTATCCCCAATTAACGAAAACAACCCCCTAGTAATCAACTCAATCAAACGACTTGCCTGAGGAAGCATCATTGCAGGCTTTATTATCACACACAACTTCCTACCAATAAAAACACCAATCATAACAATACCGACCACCCTCAAAATAGCAGCCCTCCTAGTAACCATTACAGGCCTACTAGTAGCCATAGACCTCGCTAACATAACAAGTAAACAAGTAAAAATTACCCCAACAATCTCCACACACCACTTCTCAAACATACTAGGATTCTTCCCCGCAATCACCCATCGACTCATCCCAAAACTCAAACTCACCCTTGGACAATCAGCTGCCACCCAACTAGATAAAACATGACTCGAAACAGTCGGACCAAAAGGCCTAGCATTAACACAAACAATTTTAGCAAAAATTACAAATGATATCACACGAGGAATAATCAAAACATACCTAACCATCTTCCTCTTAACCCTAATTCTAGCCACTATTCCAGTTCTACTTTAAACCGCCCGAAGAGTCCCACGACTTAAACCACGAGTAAGCTCCAACACAACAAGCAAAGTCAAAAGTAACACCCAAGCACAAATAACTAACATCCCACCACCAAACGAATATATAACAGCCACACCACTAATATCCCCCCGCAAAACAGAAAACTCCTTCAACCCATCAACAACCACTCAAGAACCCTCATATCACCCCCCTCAAAAAAGTCCCGCCACTAAACCAACCCCTAACAAATAAACCAAAACATATCCTAACACAGAACGACTACCCCAGGCCTCTGGAAAAGGCTCAGCAGCTAAAGCTGCCGAATAAGCAAAAACTACAAGCATCCCCCCTAAATAAATTAAAAAAAGGACTAACGACAAAAAAGAGCCCCCATGACCAACCAAAACCCCACATCCAACCCCAGCTGCAACCACCAACCCAAGAGCAGCAAAATAAGGAGTAGGATTAGAAGCAACAGCAACTAAACCTACAACCAAAGCCATTAATAATAAAAACATAAAATAGGTCATAATTCTTGCTCAGACTTTAACCGAGACCAATGACTTGAAGAACCACCGTTGTTATTCAACTACAAGAACCACTAATGGCAAGCCTACGAAAAACACACCCCCTCCTTAAAATCGCTAACGACGCACTAGTCGACCTACCAGCACCATCCAACATCTCAGTATGATGAAACTTTGGATCCCTCCTAGGATTATGCTTAATTACCCAAATCCTAACTGGGTTATTCCTAGCCATACACTACACCTCAGACATCTCAACCGCATTCTCATCAGTAACTCACATCTGCCGTGATGTAAATTATGGCTGACTAATCCGTAACATACACGCTAATGGAGCATCATTCTTCTTCATCTGTATTTATATGCACATCGCCCGAGGTTTATATTACGGATCATACTTATATAAAGAAACCTGAAATATTGGCGTAATCCTCTTACTATTAGTTATAATAACAGCCTTTGTTGGCTACGTCCTCCCATGAGGACAAATATCCTTCTGAGGCGCCACAGTAATTACAAACCTGTTATCCGCCGTACCTTACATAGGAGACATACTAGTTCAATGAATCTGAGGTGGCTTTTCAGTAGACAATGCAACACTAACACGCTTCTTTGCATTCCACTTCCTATTTCCATTCATTATCGCCGCCGCAACCATCCTTCACCTTTTATTCCTTCACGAAACAGGATCTAATAACCCAATCGGACTAAACTCAGACGCAGACAAAATCTCCTTCCACCCATACTTTACGTATAAAGACCTACTCGGATTCGTAATTATACTGCTAGCCCTTACACTACTAGCACTATTCTCCCCGAACCTACTAGGAGACCCAGAAAATTTTACTCCCGCAAACCCTCTAGTAACCCCTCCACACATCAAACCAGAGTGATACTTCCTATTTGCCTACGCCATCTTACGATCAATTCCCAACAAACTAGGAGGAGTCCTTGCATTACTATTTTCAATTCTAGTACTAATAGTAGTACCACTACTACACACCTCAAAACAACGAGGACTAACATTCCGCCCAATCACTCAGTTCTTATTCTGAACCCTAGTAGCAGACATAATTATCCTAACATGAATCGGAGGCATACCAGTAGAACACCCATTCATTATTATTGGACAAATTGCATCCGTACTGTACTTTGCACTATTCCTCATTTTCATCCCACTAGCAGGATGACTAGAAAATAAAGCACTAGAATGAGCTTGCCCTAGTAGCTTAGCCTAAAAGCATCGGTCTTGTAATCCGAAGATCGGAGGTTAAACTCCTCCCTAGCGCCCAGAAAAGGGAGATTTTAACTCCCACCCCTGGCTCCCAAAGCCAGAATTCTAAACTAAACTATTTTCTGGGGTAAACATCCCTATATGGTTTAGTACATAATATGCATAATATTACATTAATGTATTAGTACATCTATGTATTATCACCAACTCATTATTTTAACCATAAAGCAAGTACTAACTTTTAAGGTATGCATAAAGCATAACATTAAGACTACAAACTCATATATATTAACCTGAGAAATAGATAACTCCCCAAAAACTTGACCTCAAATTTTTCCTTGAAAACTCAATTAAAATCCCATTAAACCATATTAATGTAGTAAGAGACCACCAACTAATTTATATAAAGGAATATCATGCATGATAGAATCAGGGACAATAACTGTGGGGGTCGCACAATATGAACTATTACTGGCATCTGGTTCCTATTTCAGGTCCATATAATGTAAACTCCCTCCAAAAATAATTATACTGGCATCTGATTAATGGTGTAGTACATATGTCTCGTTACCCACCATGCCGGGCATTCTTTTATATGCATAGGGTTTCTCTTTTTGGTTTCCTTTCATATGGCATCTCAGAGTGCAAATCCAAATATTAAATTAAGGTTGAACATTTTCCTTGTATGTGATAATATATATTAATTATCGTAAGACATAAGTTAAGCATTACATTATTCTAAGTCAAGTGCATAACATATTTACTCTTTGTTCAACTATACTTACTATGGCACCCCCTTTGGTTTTTGCGCGACAAACCCCCCTACCCCCCTACGCCCTATAAAATCCTGCTTTCCTTGTCAAACCCCCGAAAACCAAGGAGGACTCAAGAACGTGTTAAGCCAATAAGTTGAAATATGGATTGGCTATCCCGCATTATATATATATATATATATATGCATCAATTTTACATTCCCTTCAACTCAACATTAACCCAACAAAGCCAGACAAAATTTTCGCAAAAAACACCCAACACTAAATTTCCTAATATAATATTCCG